TGGAAGAAGGAACCGAAAAGCAGATATCAGCAACAACCGGTTTTATTATGGGACAGCTTATTATTTTTATATCAATCTATTATGCGCCTCTGCATTTAGCATTAGGTAAACCTCATACAATGACTGTCCTAGTTCTACCATATCTTTTGTTTAATTTCTTCTGGAACAATAACAAGAACTTTTTGGATTATAGATCTACTACTAGAAATTCAATACGTAATTTCAACATTCAATGTATATTCCTGAATAATTTTATTTTTCAATTATTCAACCATTTCATTTTACCAAGTTCAACACTAGCCAGATTAGTCAACATTTATATGTTTCGATGCAACAACAAGATGTTATTTGTAACAAGTACTTTTATTGGTTGGTTAATTGGTCACATTTTTTTTATTAAGTGCGTTGGATTAGTATTATTCTGGATACGGCAAAATCATTCCATTCAATCTAATAAGTACCTTCTTTCAGAATTGAGAAATTCTCTGGCTCGAATCTTTAGTATTCTCTTATTTATTACTTGTGTATACTATTTAGGCAGAATGCCTTTACCTATTATTACTAAAAAACTGAAGGAAACCTCAGAAACAGAGGAAAGCGAGGAAAATGAGGAAGAAAGCGACATAGAAATAACTTCGGAACCAAAAGAACAGGACGAAGAAGAGGGATCCACCGAAGAAAACCTTTATTTTGGTTACGAAGAAAAAGAAGATCTGTACAAAATAAATGAAACGAACAAAATCCCAGTGAATGGAAAAGAAAAAACAAAGGATGAATTCCACTTTAAAGAGACATACTATAAGGATAGCCCAGTTTACGAAGACTCTTATCTTGATAGGTATCAAGAACAAGAACTTTGGGAATTAGAAAGTAAAGAAGATAAAAATCTTTTTTGGTTTGAAAAACCGCTTGTCACTTTTCTTTTCGACTGTAAACGATGGAATCGTCCATTTCGATATATAAAAAATGATCGATTTGAAAATGCTGTACGAAATGAAATGTCACAATATTTTTTTTATACATGTCCAAGTGATGGAAAACAAAGAATATCTTTTACATATCCACCGAGTTTATCGACTTTTTCAGAAATGATAGAACGAAAGATATCTTTGTACACGACCGAAAAACTATCCCACGAGGATAATTATTGGGTTTATACTAATGAACAAAAAAAGCACACCTTGAGCAATGAATTAATAAATCGAATAAAAACTCTAGAAAAAAAAACAGGATCCCTTGTTCTAGATGTGCTCGAGAAAAGAATCAGATTATGCAATGATGAAAATGAAAAGGAATGCTTGCCTAAAATGTACGATCCTTTTTTGAACGGACCATATCGCGGAAAAATCACAAAATTAGATTCACGTTCAATCAGGGATGATTTAATAACTTCTACAGATGCAGAGGAGTCCATAGAAATAGTCTGGATAAATAAAATTCATGGTCTACTTCCTAATGATTCCCCCAAAAAAGAATTTGAATATCAAAAGAATCTCTTTGATGGAGAATTTTTATCGACAAATAGTGGTCATTCCTCAACCTCAATCGGCGAAGTCCCCTTGGAATACCCCCCCAGTCTTAATTTGAAAAAATTGTCTTTATTGGCAGAAGAAAAAAGAATGGATTCAGAAAAGCAAGCAAAATGTTTGCAATTGATATTCGATGTAGTTACAACTGATTACAATGATCAAACAATTAGAAATCAAAATAATAAATTGATTTTTCCTGGAATAGAAGAAATCAGAAAAGAGGTTCCTCGATGGTCATACAAATTGACCGATGATTTGGAAGAACAAGAGGAAGAAAATGAAGAAGAATCAATGGAAGATCATGAAATTCGTTCAAGAAAAGCCAAACGTGTTGTAATTTATACTGATAAAGAGGAAACTACCAACGCTATTAGTAATACTAGTGATAGTGATCAAGCGGAAGAGGTGGCTTTGATACGTTACTCACAACAATCGGATTTTCGTCGGGATCTAATCAAAGGATCCATGCGTGCTCAAAGACGTAAAACAGTTATTTGGGAAATGTTTCAAGCAAATGTGCATTCGCCACTTTTTTTGGATCAAATAGACAAAACATTCTTTTTCTCTTTTGATATCTCCGAAATGATGAATCTCGTTTTTAGGGGTTGGGTGGGTAGAGAATCGGAATTTCAAATTTCCGATTCTGAGGAGGAAGAGACAAAAGAAAGAGAGAAAAACAAGGAAAAGAAAGAGGAAAATGAACGTATAACAATATCAGAAACTTGGGATAGCATTATATTTGCTCAAGCAATAAGGGGTTCGATGTTAGTAACCCAATCGATTCTTAGAAAATACATTGTATTGCCTTCCTTGATAATAGCGAAAAATGTTGGCCGTATGTTATTATTCCAATTCCCTGAGTGGTACGAGGATTTGAAAGATTGGAATAGAGAAATGCATGTTAAATGCACATATAATGGTGTTCAATTATCCGAAACAGAATTTCCAAAAGATTGGTTAACGGATGGTATTCAGATAAAAATTCTATTTCCTTTCCGTCTGAAACCTTGGCGAAAATCTAAAGTACGACCCCATCATAGAGATACAATGAAAAAAAAAGGAAAAAAAAACAATTTTTGTTTTTTAACAGTCTGGGGAAGAGAAGCGGAACTCCCCTTCGGTTCTCCTCGAAAACAACCTTCTTTTTTTCAACCTATTTGGAAAGAGCTAAATAATAAAATTAGAAAACTGGAAAAAACATTTTCTCTTTCTCTAGTTCTAAGAGTTTCTAAAAAAACGAGAAAATGGTTTTTAAAGATTTCAAAAGAAAAAACAAGATGGGTTAACAAAATAGTTCTAGTTATAAAACGAATAATGAAAGAACTTGAAAAAATAAACCCAATTTTCTTATTTGGATTCGGGAAAGTAAAAGTATATGAATCGAACGAAAATAGAAAAGATTCTATAATCAGTAATAAGACTACCGACGAATCAACCATTCGAATTCGATCCACGAATTGGACAAAACATTCACTTATAGAGAAAAAAGTAAAGGATCTTGCTGATAGGACAACCACAATCAGAAATCAAATAGAACAAATCACAAAAGACAAGAAAAAAATAGTTGTAACTCCGGGTATAAGTATTAGCCCTAATAAGACAAATTGTGCTGATAAAAATTCAGAATTGCAAAAACCTATTTGGCAAATATTCAAAAGAAAAAGTACCCGATTAATACGCAAATTCTATTACTTTCTCAAATATTTCATTGAAAGAATATACAGCGATATCCTTCTATGTACCATTAACAGTCTTAGGACCAATGCACAGCTTTTCCTTGAATCAACAAAAAAAATGATCAATAAATTCTTTTACCACGATGAAACAAATCAAGAAGGGATTGATCAAACAAATCAAAATACAATTCACTTTATTTCGACGATGCAAAAGTCGCTTTCTAATATTAGTAATAAGAATTCAAAAATTTCTTGTGACTTATCCTCTTTGTCACAAGCATATGTATTTTACACATTGTCACAAGTTCAAGTTAATAACAAGTATTACTTGAGATCTGTATTTCAATATCACGGGACCCATCTTTTTCTTAAAGATAGAATCAAGGATTATTGTGGGACACGAGGACTTTTTGATTACAAACCAAAGCATAAGAAAGTTGATAAGTCTGGAATAAATGAATGGAAAAACTGGTTAAAGAGTCATTATCAATACAATTTATCTCAAACTCAATGGTCTCGATTAGTACCACAAAAATGGAGAAATAGAGTCAATCAACGTTGTACAATTCAAAAAAAAGACTCAATAATATTGGATTCATATAAAAAAAACCAATTAATTCATTACGTGAAACAAAATGATTACGGAATAGACTCATGGACAGGACAAAAAGAAAAATTAAAAAAAAACTACAAATATGATCTTCTAGCACATAAATATATGAATTATGAGGATGGAGGGGACTCATATATTTATGCATCGCCATTACAAGTAAACAGAGACCCCAAAATTCCATATAATTTCAATACACAGAAAACACAGAAACCCGAATCATTTTATGCACTAGTAGGTATAGATATTAGTGATTATCTAGGAGAAGAATCTAGTCTATATGGAGAAAAAAATTTGGATAGAAAATATTTTGATTGTAGAATTCTCCGGTTTTGTTTTAGAAAAAATATCGATATTGATATCTGGACTAATATGCATATTGGTACCAAGATTAATCAAAATACTAAAGCTGGAACTCAGAATTATCAAAAATGGGATAATAAAGATATTTATCCTCTCACGATTCATCAAAAAACAAAACCATCCACATCCAATAAAAGAAAAAAACTTTTTGATTGGATGGGAATGAATAAAGAAAGGCTATATCGTCCCATATCAAATCTGGAATCTTGGTTCTTCCCAGAATTTGGACTACTTTATGATGCATATAAGCTTAAACCATGGATTATACCAATCCAATTTCTTCTTTTAAACATTCATAGAAATACAAATTTGAGTCCAAATAAGAACATCAACGGAAATCAAAAAAAGGATCTTAATCTACGATCTAATAAAAAAGAATATCTTGAATTAGAGAATCAGAACCAACAAGAAAAAAAACAAAAGCTAAGCCAAAGAGATCTTGGATCAGATACACAACAAGATACACAAAAACAAAAGAAAAAAGAAGATGGTGAAAAAAATTACACAGAATCAACCATTAAAAAACGTAGAAAGAAAAAACAATTCAAGAGCAAGAAGGAAGCAGAACTCGATTTTTTCCTGAAAAAATATTTCCTTTTTCAATTAAGATGGGATGATTCTTTGAATCAAAGAATGATCAACAATATCAAGGTATATTGTCTACTACTTAGACTGATAAATCTAAAGGAAATTGCTATATCCTCAATTCAAAGAGGAGAGATGCGTCTAGATGTAATGTTGATTCAAAAGGATCTATCTCTTACAGAATTGATAAAAAGGGGAATATTTATTATTGAACCGGTTCGTCTCTCTATAAAATGGGATGAAGAATTTTTTATATATCAAACCATAGGTATTTCATTGGTCAATAAGAGTAAACAACAATCTGAAACTGATAGAAGATATATCCAAAAATATCTTGATGAGAATCCTTTTGATAAATCTATTTCACGACATAGCACTATGCTTGTGAGTGAAGATAAAAATTATTATGATTTATTTGTTCCTGAAAATATTCTATCTACTAGACGTCGTAGAGAGTTGAGAATTCTAATTTGTTTCAATTCCTGGAAGGGCAATGTTGTAGACGTAGATAGAAATTTCATATTTTTCAATGAAAACGATATAAGGAACTGTGGACAGTTTTTGAAAAAGGACAAGCATTTTAATACAGATCCAAATAAAAACAAATTAATGAAATTAAAATTGTTTCTTTGGCCCAATTATCGATTAGAAGATTTAGCTTGTATGAATCGGTATTGGTTTGATACCAATAATGGTAGTCGTTTCAGTATGTCAAGAATACAGATGTATCCACAATTCAGAATTTATTGATGGTATATTTTATATACTATATAAAGATATAATATAGTGTAGTGTGTAGTGCGTGAGTGAGATATTCGATATACAAAGGCCGAAAGATATACACATATGTTATGTTACATTATGATACATGATACTCAATTTAATGGCTTATCAACTGAATCTAGAAATGAATTGGCGAAATCTTCTTAGGTACAATACAAAGAAATCATTCTCTTTGGTGAGTGCAGAAATGTATTATACCTTTCTATCCAAATCAAATTAATAAATAAAAAAATTCAAATTTGATTTGGATAGAAAAAATCGTATATATAAGAGTAAGAGGAAACCCTTTTTGTATCTACCAGAAAATGACTGACATTATTTTTTCTGATCAGTAAAATAAAAAAAAAAAAAATGGAAAACTCTTTTTTTATGGTAAAAAATTCATTTATCTCAATTATTTCGCAAGAACAAGAAGAAAAAGAAGAAAACAAAGGGTCTGTCGAATTTCAAGTATTCAGTTTCACCAATAAGATACGAAGACTTACTTCCCATTTGGGATTGCATAAAAAAGATTTTTCATCTCAGAGGGGTTTACGAATAATCCTGGGAAAACGTCAACGGCTGCTGGCGTATTTGTCAAAGAAAAATAGAGTACGTTATAAGAAATTAATTGGTCAGTTGGATATTCGGGAGCCAAAAACTCGTTAATTCGAAGATTCGTTTGAATTATTATTGTTTTGTTTTATTTTTTGACGAAGCTCGTTTTTCCATTTTCATAGAATAATGTGTTTGTTTTATGTATGAATGTGATGAATCGGGTAAAAAAAGATATGGATTCGGGGAAAAAAAGATATGGATATGACTGGACCGACTACTAAAAACGATCTTATGATAGTCAATATGGGTCCTCAGCACAAAAATTTTTAGCCATATTTAATATAGATTTATAGATTTCTAAAATCTTTATTGTTTTTCTCTTATGTTAGTTAAATCTTATTCATTTTTTGTATTATTTTATTTTTGAAACAAAAGCCTTTTTTTTTTTATTTTATAAACTCAAAAACAAGAAATAAACGAAGATTAATATGAAAAATAAATAGAAAAAGAGATAAAAAGAGATTCGACCCCCTCCTACTAAATATTTTATTGCTTCGCCTGCAAAGAAACTCAGAACACCAACACTGTTGGTAATTCCATCAATTATATATCTATCAAAAAACTGAGTGAGTTTAGCTAATTCTCTTATACTCTGAGTTACTACGTTTGTATAGAATATATCTATGTAACCACGATTATGGGACCAATTGTATACAACATTTGCAATTTTGTCCAAAGAAACTCGTTTAGTTTTAGTCCCCATTTTTACAATTGAATTCATTAAATCTAAATTTTGTAAAGGTGAATAAGGAGATCCATAAAAAATGAATGCTAAAAATATTCCACCAGTAGCTATACTTACTGAGAAACTTGCATTTATCAAAAATTCATACAAGTCTATGGAATCCTCTGAATTTGGATATAAAAGATTTTTTGAGGGAGCCAACCATTTGGATAATAAATTCAAATCTATTTCTCCTTCTCCTTGAACTAAAGGAATTCCTATGAATCCAACAAACAAAGTAAATACTACCAATATAAGCAAGGGAAATAACATAGTATTATCGGACTCATGAGGATACATAGAAGTCTTTTTTCTTAAAAAGGGAGTAGTAAAGTCTCGCATTTGATTTATTACATTTTCATTAAATTGATATGTATTTTTCTCAAAAAATAAAATGTTTTTAGTTTCATTATTAGTTTTCATTGTTGAGAAAAGTGAATTTACTAACTTAGGTTCTTCTTTTCCCCATAAGGATATTGAATAGGCTGAAGTATTTTGAGTTCCACTATAATTTTGGAAATTAACATGTAAACTCCCTTCAAAAGTAAGTAAGTATACCCGAAACATATAAAATGCAGTAAGTCCTGCAGTAAAATAAGCTATTACTGCAAAACTGGGTGAATATAGCCAACTTTCACTAAGAATTTCATCTTTAGACCAAAAACAAGCAAGAGGTGGAATACCGCAAAGAGAAAGTGTACCTAATAAAAAAGTAGTTCTTGTAATTGGAATATATCTTGTTAAACCACCCATAAGAACCATATTCTGACTTTTATCGGGTGAATATCCAACAAGAGGTTCCATAGAATGAATAATAGATCCCGAACCTAAAAACAATAATGCTTTAGAATACGCATGAGTGATCAAATGAAATAAAGCAGCTCGATAAGACCCTAGTCCTAAGGCTAACATAATATAACCCAATTGAGACATTGTAGAATAGGCTAAACTTCTTTTAATATCTCTTTGAGCAAGAGCCAAAGTTGCTCCTAAAAGTAGTGTTATTACACCTATTAAGGAAATAATATTCATTATATAAGGTATGCCTGTAAAAAGAGGAAGAAGCCTAGCCACAAGAAAAATTCCTGCTGCTACCATAGTAGCCGCATGTATAAGAGCAGAAATAGGAGTAGGCCCCTCCATCGCATCGGGTAACCATACATGAAGGGGGAATTGTGCGGATTTAGCAATTGCACCGAGAAATAATAGAAAGGCACACAGAGTTGGAAATAACGAATTGCCCTCATTATTCAACTTATTAAATGTTTCAAACAAATCCCGAAATTCGAAACTTCCTGTTATCCAATAAAAACCTAAGATTCCTAATAACAAACCAAAATCCCCTACACGATTGGTTATAAAGGCTTTTTGGCAAGCACTTGCTGCACTTGGTCGGGTGAACCAAAAACCTATTAATAAATACGAACACATTCCTACCAATTCCCAAAAAATATAAATTTGTATCAAATTTGAACTCGTAACTAATCCCAACATTGAAGCATTAAAAAAACTCATATAAGCAAAAAATCTCAAATATCCTTGATCATGAGACATATAATTGTCACTATAGATAAGAACCATAATTCCAACAGTAGTGATTAAAATTAACATAATGGAAGTAAGTGGATCAATAAAGTATCCGAACTCTAAGGAAAAATCATTATTGATGGTCCAAGACCATAGATATTGATAAATAAAACTTCCATTTATTTGTTGAAAAGCCAGATTGGCCGAAAAAATAAGACCTATACTTAGCAGTAAAACACTGGGAAAAGCCCACATACGACGAATGCTTTTTGTTGCTGTTGGAATAAGTATAAGTCCAAATCCTATTGACATAGTAACAGGTAGTGGAAGGAGAGGTATTATCCATGCATATTGATAGGTATGTTCCATAAGAAAGGAAATTTGAAATTTTTGTATAAATTTAATAGTTTCCAATTCACCAACTCTTATTTCTTTCGGAAGGAAGAATAATAAAAGAAATAAATAAGCAAAAAATTGATGAAAAACTCAAAATTTTTGATTATGAATTAATCTAACTTATCGCATCCATTATTTTGAATAATTCAAAAAGTCCCAATTGCCTTAATTGAATGATATGACCAAATAACTAGATGAAAATCATTACTTGATTATTCTTTTAAGTTCCAGTGACTAGGCTCAGATATAAACCAAATATCCACTACTCAAATTATTGCCTAAAAAGGAACTTTATAATTTATTATAGTTTATTTATTATTTATTATAGTTAAAATTTTTTAAGTTATTATCCCTTTTTTAAAAATGCGGAATTCGTTGATTGAATTCAAATTTAATTATAAAACTTCTTTTATGATAAACAGAATCTTTTAACTAACAATCCATTGTTCTAGAATTAAAATAAGATAACTTAAAAAGGATATTACTTAAATTACTTTATCTGACAATCCCCTGTTTAACAAACACATTTTATTAAAAATGGAGGATTACTCTGAACTTGATCAACTAATAGATAATATAATATTCAATATTTAATTAAGTAGATAGTCAAAAAGTATTATTAATTTTTTAATTTAATTAGGGTAACACTATTAAATCAAAAGAAAATATTCCTTTTATTGATAGAGAATTCTTTTGATTTTCCTCATACTAAATTTTGTGAAGTGTGAAGATAGTATTCTATTTTTATCTAATAGAGATACGAAAAAACATAAAAAAAGAAAACTTATTATCATTTTATCATAATCAATATTAAGTAAAAATAGCTTTTGTAGTCTGGAATGTGCACAAAACAAATCACTCGAAGATTTTTTAATTTTCTATGTGTATAAACTCTTTGTATGCTATGAAAATTTTGAGATATATGTTATAAGTTAAGTAAATTATAGATTATTTAAATAAGGAAAAGACAATATCTCCTTTTTGAACAATAGATGTCTTTCACATCCAATGATAAAAATGACTAACTTTTTTGTTGAATGGCAGTCCCAAAAAAACGCACTTCTATGTCAAAAAAACGTATTCGTAAAAGTATTTGGAAGAAAAAAGCCTATTTTGCTGCGCTAAAAGCTTTTTCTTTAGCTAAATCGATCTCCACAGGGCAGTCAAAAAGTTTTTTTGTGCGACAAACTAATAATAAAGCCGTAGACTAATCTGAATTCATATCGTTGAAATAAATAAAACTTCTTATATTTTGTAACACCAATCAACTCAGTTTAAGTCTAATTAAATTGTGTTTTGTTTAAAATTTTTAAATAAAATATGAGCGAACTCACTCTTGTGATATGTATAGTATAATAAAAGAATATTTTGATTTTTACTCTAACTAGAGGGGTTCTAAGCATTATAATTTTTCTATTTTTTCTTTTATTTAAAAGAAAAAATAGAAAAATTACACAATAACTTGAGTACACTTACAATAGAGATTAGAACTCCTTTTTGCTATAGTGTAGTTTAAAACTCTAATACTATTAGTAAACAATTATAAATACGTAATAGTTCACTATTTACAATAAGATAAAATTCATGTTGATTTAAACAAGATTAGATCTTTAAATTTAATCTCGACGATTTGATATCCATAAGCTATTATTATCTCAAGCAAGCCGCCATGGTGAAATCGGTAGACACGCTGCTCTTAGGAAGCAGTGCTAGAGCATCTCGGTTCGAGTCCGAGTGGCGGCAGGCTATGCTATATGAATAAATTATAAGATCTATAATTTATTTATAGTGAATTCCTTATTTTAATTCTGTAATTGGACTCTCTTTTTTATGATATTTGTAACTTTAGAACATATATTAACTCATATCTCTTTTTCAATCATTTCAGTTGTAATTATCATTCAGTTGATGACCTTTTTCGTTCACGAGATCCCAGCATTGTCTGATTCATTGGAAAAGGGTATGATTGCTACGTTTTTGTCAATAACAGGGTTGTTAATAATTCGTTGGATTTATTCAGGACATTTTCCATTAAGTAATTTATACGAATCATTAATGTTCCTTTCCTGGAGTTTCGCTATAATTCATATGATTCCTAAAATATGGAATCATAAAAATAAAAATGATTTAAGTGCAATAACCATACCGAGCGCTATTTTTACTCAAGCCTTTGCGACTTCAGGTCTTTCAACAGAAATGCATGAATCGGGAATATTAGTACCTGCTCTACGATCCCATTGGTTAATGATGCATGTAAGCATGATGTTGTTGAGTTATGCAGCTCTTTTAGTTGGATCCTTATTTTCAATTGCTCTTCTAGTAATTACATTTCGAAAAAATAGAAAACTTGTTGTTGAAAACCAGAATTTATTAATTGGGTCATCATTTTTTGATCAGATGGACTATTTGAATTTCAATGAAAACATAAAGATTTTAGAAAATCCTTCTTTTTCCTCTTCTTTTAAAAATTATTACAAATATCAATTGGTAGAAAGATTGGATTATTGGAGTTCTCGTGTTATTAGTATAGGATTTAGTTTTCTAACTATAGGTATTCTATCTGGAGCAGTATGGGCTAATGAGGCATGGGGATCCTATTGGAATTGGGACCCTAAAGAAACTTGGGCATTTATTACTTGGACAATATACGCAATTTATTCACACACTAGAACAACCAAAAATGGGCAAGGTGCAAATTCGGCAATAGTAGCTTCTATAGGATTTTTTATAATTTGGATATGTTATTTTGGGGTTAATCTATTAGGAATAGGACTACATAGTTATGGTTCATTCATATTAAGTTAGTATCGAATTGAATAAACTTTTTCTCAAATTTAGTAAATAAAAAGGGATCCACAGATACAGATAAAGATATTTTGTGTCATTTTGGGTGTTTTTGAGAACCTTTTTGATTCAATCAAAAAGGTTCTCAAAAACAATTGAGATGTAATAATGCCATTAGAATTCTAATTCACTTCTGAGAATGACTTTCTATTTTAGTCATGAAGACTATCTATAGTAATAATTAGATAGAATTTCTTGTACCTTATCAACTGATAATGAAATAACTAAATCAGGATAGATACCAATCGCTATTACGGGTAGAAAGATACAGATTGAAACAAATAATTCTCGTGGTCCAGAATCCACAAAAAACGAGTTTGAAAGATTAAATAGTTTGTATCCATAGAACATCTGCCGTAACATAGATAATAAATAAATAGGAGTTAATATAATTCCAATTGCCATAACTAAAGTTATTATTATTTTTGTCATTAAAAGATATTTTTGACTAGTAATTATTCCCAAAAATACTATTAATTCTGCAACAAAACCACTCATTCCTGGCAATGCAAGAGAAGCCATTGAGAAACTACTGAACATAGTAAATATTTTTGGCATTGGGATAGAAATTCCTCCCATTTCGTCAAGATAAACAAGCCTTATTCTATCACAACTTGTTCCCCCCAAGAAAAAAAGGGCAGCACCAATAAATCCATGGGAGAGTAATTGCAAAATAGCTCCATTAAGCCCTGTGTTGGTTAGCGAACCAATTCCTATAATGATGAAACCCATGTGAGATACAGAAGAATACGCTATTCTCTTTTTTAAATTGCGTTGTCCGAGAGAGGTTAAAGCGGCATAAATTATTTGTATAGTTCCCACAATTACCAACCATGGTGAAAATATGGAATGAGCATGGGATAAAAATTCCATATTAATACGAATTAATCCATATGCTCCCATTTTTAATAAGATTCCGGCTAGAAGCATACATGTACTGTAATGTGCTTCCCCATGTGTATCAGGTAACCATGTATGTAGGGGTATTATTGGTAATTTGACAGCAAAAGCAATAAGGAAGCCAAAGTATAATAGTATTTCCAATGCTAGGGGATACGATTGATTAGCTACTGTTTCAAAATTTAAAGTAGGTTCATTGGAGCCATATAAACCCATACCTAGAACTCCTATTAAAAGAAAAATGGAACCCCCCGCAGTGTATAAAATAAACTTTGTAGCGGAATAAAGACGTTTTTTTCCCCCCCACATGGATAAAAGTAAATAAACTGGAATTAATTCTAACTCCCACATCATAAAAAAAAGTAAAAGGTCTCGAGAAGAAAATAATCCTATTTGACCGCTATACATTGCTAACATCAGGAAATGAAACAATCTGGAATCTCGAGTAACTGGCCAAGCCGCTAAAGTCGCTAAAGTAGTGATAAATCCTGTGAGTAAAATAGGTCCTATCGAAAGTCCATCAATTCCCAGTCTCCAGTGAAAATCAAAAACATTTATCCATTGAAAATCATCTTCCATTTGTATTAATGGATCGTCCAATTTAAAATGATAACAGAATACATAGGTCATGATAAGGAGTTCTAATAAACATATACCCATAGTATACCAACGAACTACCTTATTTCCTCTATGCGGGAGAAAAAAAATGAAACAGCCCGCAAATATCGGAAAAACAACAATTAGTGTTAACCAAGGAAAATAACTCGTGGTAAAGACAAGATACGCTTTGACCAGAACAGAAAAACCCGTACTCAATAAATTTTTTTTATTGAGTACGGGTTTTTTGTCAGTAAGTAAAGAGGAATCAAATGATTCAAGTGGATTTTATTTTCTAATGTATTAGTAACCTAGGCCCATACTTCGAGTTGTCTCACTACCTAAATAAACACGGACACTCAAAAAATCTGTTGGACAGGCGGATTCACATCTCTTACAACCTACACAATCTTCTGTTCTCGGAGCGGACGCAATTTGCTTAGCCTTACATCCATCCCAAGGTATCATTTCCAAAACATCTGTAGGGCAGGCACGAACACATTGAGTACACCCTATGCATGTATCATAAATTTTTACTGAATGTGACATTGGATCTATAAGCTCCAGTTTTGAACATAAAAAATTTTCGATCTGGTTCTGGTAAAATCCATAGTAAATAAATACATTGTAGACACCAGACGAATCAGTGGTTTACCAGAATTTTTTTTATAATCCATATACTTCTGGATCTGTTCGTAAGAAAAGGGCCAAGAGACTTTGATTTATGTTTCAGCGAACATAATAATACAAATCGTACATGTTACATCCTAATACTAATTAATACAAAAAAAAGAAAACGATCAAAAAACTTCCTAATATAAATGTAATTTCTAATTAGTAATAATAGATCGTATCAATATATAATAATATATATATTATTCATTTACTTTTAAATAAATTATTCTTTCATATTTGTTATTAAATAGAATTCTAATTTTATTTAATTTTTTATTAATTTTATTATGAAGTTTCCCCTATTATGTCTATTTACTATATTATCCAGTATAATTTAGCATATTAAACCTAATAAACATTTAGTATTAGTAATATCACCCATGGATGATTATACATGTATTATACATAATATATAAAATATATCTTAAATTTTATTTTATAGCTATCTTGGTATAGCTAACTAGTATATAATATGTATTAAATTTAATAGTATTATAAATTTAATAGTATTATAAATTTAATAGTATTATTTTTCTTTATATTTTATTTATATAACAAGTATTAATAAGTATATAATAAGTAATAAGTGTCTAATATGAATATAATGAGTATATAGAATTAGTGTGTATGTAGACAATTTTTTATTAAAGTTTAGGTGTATTATACCATTTCAGGACAGAATAGGACTATTTATTCAACAAATTAGATTGATTGATACGTATTGATTTTCGGTTACGATAGATCGACGAGACAATAGCTAGACCAATAGCTGCTTCAGCCGCTGCAATAGCTATCACAAAAATAGAGAAAATATCTCCTTTTAATTGTCGACTATCAAATAAATCCGAAAATGTGACAAGATTAATATTCACCGAATTTAGTATAAGCTCAAGACACATAAGTGCTCTAACCATGCTTCGACTTGTGATCAATCCATAAATACCAATAGAAAACAAATATGCACTCAAAAAAAGTACATGCTCAAACATCATTGACTAACTCCTTTTGAATCTCAATTCATTTCAACAAACAATTCAACTGGTTTAAATTTTTTATAGAATGAAATGTTATAAAGTAACAATTTCAGGACAAAATCCAGGAAAAAAATCAAATTAAAGTATTAGTAATAAAGAGAAATAGAATCAAACAAGTACTTAAATTTTTTATATACATAAGTGTCTTCACCTCTTGCTAATCTTAAGCATTTTATCTTAACTATTGTATTAAAATTTACAATTTGACTATGTTAAATAGTCATTTTTATATAAGTATTATATTAATAATGTATTAAATTTTTTTTGAATTTCTCATATAAATTTCTCATGTAAGATAATTAAAATGAAATTTCTCAAGCCTAATATTACTAATTTTGACGAGCCATACTAATTGCACCTATTAAGGCAACTAAAAGAATTATAGAAATGAGTTCAAATGGAAGAAAGAAATCCGTTGAGAGATGAATTCCAATCTGTTGAACATTACTTATAAGATCCTGCTCTATAATGTGGTTTGCTTTTGTAGTCCAAATAATCCCGTACCATGACGTATCTGAAATAGTACTAATTAGTAAAAAAAGAATACTTGTACAAACCAGGGAAGTAACTCCATCTCCTACAGTCCAAAGATTTAAATCATTGGAATATTCTGAACCTTTCATAAACATTACAGCGAATAGGATTAAGACATTTATAGCCCCCACATAAATAAGGAGTTGTGCAGCAGCTACAAAATAGGAGTTCAATAAAATATAGAATAAAGATACACAAATAAGAACCAATCCCAAAGAAAAAGCGGAAAAAATAGGATTGGTAAATAAAACTACTCCTAGGCCCCCTAATATAAGAACTAATCCCAAAAATACTACAAGAATATCATGTATTGGTCCAGTTAAATCCATTATGTATAATATATATAAAATATAAGTTGAAATTGTTTATCACCTTTTCGAATAATCCAGGAAAAGAAAAAAGTTATCCTATTTTTTTCTCTATATGTTACCTCAATAACGGGATTACCAGTGTTAATTTATCTAGTGGGTTATTTTATTCCATATAGTTATATATTTTATATATAGATATATTTATTATATCTATATGTTTTTTTTATTATTGAAAATAGAAAAGACATTTTTCTTTTCAATTTATTCCATTTATTTATCTATGAAAAACCTCTATATGAAATAAATAAAAATATCTATATGAAATATATAATATATATCAAAGATCCATATCAACTATATCATGAAATTTTTAAAAAATCTTACAATTGTTAATGGTCTCTCAATCAAGAGGTTTATCCTTGTCTATTTTATTGATTTGAGTTGAATTCATAATAGGTTGAATGGCGTAATCCCCCATTATAGATATAGGTAAACGACCCAATGCAATTTGATTATAATTTAATTCGTGGCGATCATAAGCAGAAAGTTCATATTCCTCAGTCATAGATAAACAGTTTGTTGGACAATACTCGACACAATTACCACAAAATATACATACTCCAAAATCAATACTATAATTAAGCAATTGTTTCTTTTTAATATTAGTTTCCAATCTCCAATCTACAACAGGTAGATTTATAGGACATACACGAACACATACTTCACAAGCGATACATTTATCGAATTCAAAATGTATTCGACCACGGAAACGTTCTGATGTTATTGATTTTTCATAAGGATATTGAATAGTTACGGGCAAACGATTTGCATGGGATAAGGTTATTATAAAACCTTGACCGATATACCTTGCAGCTCGTACTGTTTGTTGGCCATAATTCATGAATCCAGTCACCATAGGAAACATATCGTAGATATCTATAAAATAAAAAAGTTAATATTTTTTTCTCTTGTCTTGTAGAGGTTATTAACCTAAAAAAACGTTATCTTATTATTTAGAGTGAAACAAGTTGGGAAGAAGTTGTCAATAATAGATTGCCTAAAGAAATAGGTAAAAGAAATTTCCATCCAAGATTTAATAGTTGGTCCATTCTCAACCTAGGTAAAGTCCATCTTGTTGCAATAGAAATAAACAGGAACAAAAAGGCTTTAGCTAATGTGATAAAAATACCAATTGTCATTCCAAAAATTGTATTTATTCCAAAAAGTTCAGGAATAAACATGTATGGAAGAGAGAAATTCCATCCACCTAAGTAAAGAACTGTTACAAATAATGAAGAAACTAATAAATTGAGGTAAGAAGCAACATAAAATAAACCATATTTTATACCGGAATATTCGGTTTGATAACCTGCTACTAATTCCTCTTCTGCTTCTGGTAAATCAAAAGGTAATCTCTCACATTCGGCTAAAGAGGAAATTAAAAAAACTATAAACCCTATAGGTTGACGCCACAAATTCCATCCCAAAAAACCATATTTTGACTGTGCCTCAACTATATCAACTGTACTTGAACTGTTAGATAATTATAGTCGACAATAACATCACTGTTTTTGTCGCTATTCCAGAACCGTACATGAAACTTTCATTTCATACGGCTCCTCTATGGTCAAAAAAGTTTTAAGGCCGAGTTTAGGTATTACCATTAATTATCTATTGGGTAATAAACAGCCCAAAATTAGACCAAGGGAATTCTGTTTGCTAAAAAAAGCACTTTGGAATTGATCTCATTCTCTTAAAATTCAAAAATTTCTTTCTTGAGTAATAATTTCTTATTTCAATTTTAATAAAATACTCATTTTTTTTGTCAATAGACAGTCCAATCTATTTTTTTTTTATTACGAAAAAGGAAGAATTATCTACAAATTTATCAAGAATCTTATCATAAGAATTGCCTATCTCTGCATGTAGTAAACAAACACTCACTAAATAGTAGTTATTATTCAGTTTGTTTACCGCTATACATATTGGTATTCCTTTTTCTTTCTTTTGTTCCTGTTCTGATTTCTAATAAAAAGGGGGGGTGCTCTGAAAAAAGAGGATTAATTCGTTCTTGGTAGTCATTTCTTTAATGAGCGAATAGGAACATACTCTAGATCGGAATCCTAAGGAAGTACTGCTTTATAGTTTCTACCAACTTAAAGTCCTTTTTGATTCATTTTATGTATAAACACCTCTTTTGTTTTGAGATCTTACATAGTATTACTAATCTTTTGTGTATCTTGGTGTTCCTGCCTGTCTACTCATTTTTAATTGATCTCCCATATGGTAATACTATAAGGCTATACTATACAGTTGATCCTTTGTACCCGCTTCAAGACATGAAAACTCATCTCAATCTTGGGATAAACTGTTTACACTAGTTCCTGTATTTTCCTCTTGTACATAGGGAATGAGACTTTATTTTGTTACTGCGAATTGAGAAGCTGTTTTCTTTTACTCATATGACTATTTTGTTTAACTCATTGAACTTAATGTTAATTCTGAAGAAAAATAAGAATTTCAAAAATTTCATACCTTTCAATCAAATCAAGAAAAAATTCAGATTTTCCGAATCACACGTAGAGATATTGATAACACACATAGAGTTAATGGTATTTCATAACTGATCGATTGAGCAGCAGCTCGTAAACCACCTAAAAAAGAATATTTATTATTCGATCCATATCCTGACATAAGAAGCCCAATAGGAGCTATACTGGAAATAGCGATCCATAAAAAAACACCTATACTGAGATCGGCTAGAACTAGTTGAGACCCAAAGGGAACTACTAAATAACTTAGTAAAATGGATACGACTGCAATTGCTGGACCGGCACTGAACAAACGTCTATCCCCTCTAGACGGTAGGAGATCCTCTTTAAAAAGCAGTTTGGTTCCATCAGCTAAAGCTTGAAGAATTCCTAAAGGTCCTGCATATTCAGGGCCAATACGCTGTTGTATTGCGGCAGATATTTCTCTTTCGAGCCACACAATTACTAGTACACCTATGATGATGCCTAATATCAGAACAAAAATAGGGACAAAAAGCCATATAAGTTCATAAATTTCTTTTAAAAATTCCGATACATAAAAAGAATGGATAGTTTCCACTTCTCGTATATCAATTATCATTTCAACGATCAACTTCTCCCATAATAATATCTATACTACCTAGTATCGTCATGATATCAGCCAATTTCATTCTTTTAACTAGCTGAGGCAAAATTTGTAAATTGATAAAACCTGGCGGACGAATTTTCCATCTCCAAGGGAAAACGTTCTGATCTCCTATCAGAAAAATCCCTAATTCTCCTTTTGGAGCTTCTACTCTTACATAAAGTTCTTGTTTTGACAATTCAAAATTGGGCGAAGGTTTTTTACTAATGAATCGATATTCAAAATCATTCCATTCGGAATCTTTTGTTCTATCAAAACGTCTGACCTCTAAATTTTCATAGGGTCCCCCCGGAATGCCTTCTAAAGCCTGTTGAATTATTTTTATGGATTCCCTCATTTCACTCATTCGTACTAAATAACGAGCTAGAGAATCTCCCTCTTTTTGCCATTGGACTTCCCAATCGAATTCATTATAACATTCATATTGATCAACTTTACGCAGATCCCATGAGATTCCGGAAGCTCGTAACATGGGTCCCGACAATCCCCAATTTATTGCTTCCTCTCCACTTATAATTCCTATTCCCTCAACTCGTTCCAAAAAAATGGGATTTCTTGTAATAAGTTTTTCATATTCGTCAATTCCTGTTAAAAAATAATCGCAAAAATCTAAGCATTTATCTATCCAGCCATAAGGTAAATCGGCAGCTACTCCTCCAATACGGAAATAATTATGCATCATTCGCATACCTGTGGCAGCTTCAAATAGATCATATATTAATTCTCTCTCTCTAAAAATATAGAAAAAGGGAGTCTGTGCACCAATATCTGCCATAAAAGGGCCAAGCCATAACAAGTGAGAAGCTATACGACTTAGCTCTAGCATAATGACTCTGATATAGCTCGCTCTTTGAGGTACTTGAATATTTCCTAATTGTTCTGGTGCATTTACAGTTATTGCTTCTGTGAACATAGTAGCTAAATAATCCCAACGTGTTACATAAGGTAAATATTGTACAATTGTTCGGTTTTCCGCAATTTTTTCCATCCCTCGATGTAAATAACCTAGTATGGGTTCACAGTCAATAACGTCTTCGCCATCCAAAGTAACGATTAATCGAAGAACACCATGCATTGATGGGTGCTGAGGACCCATATTGACTATCATAAGATCGTTTTTAGTAGTCGGTCCAGTCATATCCATATCTTTTTTTCCCCGAATCCATATCTTTTTTTACCCGATTCATCACATTCATACATAAAACAAACACATTATTCTATGAAAATGGAAAAACGAGCTTCGTCAAAAAATAAAACAAAACAATAATAATTCAAACGAATCTTCGAATTAACGAGTTTTTGGCTCCCGAATATCCAACTGACCAATTAATTTCTTATAACGTACTCTATTTTTCTTTGACAAATACGCCAGCAGCCGTTGACGTTTTCCCAGGATTATTCGTAAACCCCTCTGAGATGAAAAATCTTTTTTATGCAATCCCAAATGGGAAGTAAGTCTTCGTATCTTATTGGTGAAACTGAATACTTGAAATTCGACAGACCCTTTGTTTTCTTCTTTTTCTTCTTGTTCTTGCGAAATAATTGAGATAAATGAATTTTTTACCATAAAAAAAGAGTTTTCCATTTTTTTTTTTTTTATTTTACTGATCAGAAAAAATAATGTCAGTCATTTTCTGGTAGATACAAAAAGGGTTTCCTCTTACTCTTATATATACGATTTTTTCTATCCAAATCAAATTTGAATTTTTTTATTTATTAATTTGATTTGGATAGAAAGGTATAATACATTTCTGCACTCACCAAAGAGAATGATTTCTTTGTATTGTACCTAAGAAGATTTCGCCAATTCATTTCTAGATTCAGTTGATAAGCCATTAAATTGAGTATCATGTATCATAATGTAACATAACATATGTGTATATCTTTCGGCCTTTGTATATCGAATATCTCACTCACGCACTACACACTACACTATATTATATCTTTATATAGTATATAAAATATACCATCAATAAATTCTGAATTGTGGATACATCTGTATTCTTGACATACTGAAACGACTACCATTATTGGTATCAAACCAATACCGATTCATACAAGCTAAATCTTCTAATCGATAATTGGGCCAAAGAAACAATTTTAATTTCATTAATTTGTTTTTATTTGGATCTGTATTAAAATGCTTGTCCTTTTTCAAAAACTGTCCACAGTTCCTTATATCGTTTTCATTGAAAAATATGAAATTTCTATCTACGTCTACAACATTGCCCTTCCAGGAATTGAAACAAATTAGAATTCTCAACTCTCTACGACGTCTAGTAGATAGAATATTTTCAGGAACAAATAAATCATAATAATTTTTATCTTCACTCACAAGCATAGTGCTATGTCGTGAAATAGATTTATCAAAAGGATTCTCATCAAGATATTTTTGGATATATCTTCTATCAGTTTCAGATTGTTGTTTACTCTTATTGACCAATGAAATACCTATGGTTTGATATATAAAAAATTCTTCATCCCATTTTATAGAGAGACGAACCGGTTCAATAATAAATATTCCCCTTTTTATCAATTCTGTAAGAGATAGATCCTTTTGAATCAACATTACATCTAGACGCATCTCTCCTCTTTGAATTGAGGATATAGCAATTTCCTTTAGATTTATCAGTCTAAGTAGTAGACAATATACCTTGATATTGTTGATCATTCTTTGATTCAAAGAATCATCCCATCTTAATTGAAAAAGGAAATATTTTTTCAGGAAAAAATCGAGTTCTGCTTCCTTCTTGCTCTTGAATTGTTTTTTCTTTCTACGTTTTTTAATGGTTGATTCTGTGTAATTTTTTTCACCATCTTCTTTTTTCTTTTGTTTTTGTGTATCTTGTTGTGTATCTGATCCAAGATCTCTTTGGCTTAGCTTTTGTTTTTTTTCTTGTTGGTTCTGATTCTCTAATTCAAGATATTCTTTTTTATTAGATCGTAGATTAAGATCCTTTTTTTGATTTCCGTTGATGTTCTTATTTGGACTCAAATTTGTATTTCTATGAATGTTTAAAAGAAGAAATTGGATTGGTATAATCCATGGTTTAAGCTTATATGCATCATAAAGTAGTCCAAATTCTGGGAAGAACCAAGATTCCAGATTTGATATGGGACGATATAGCCTTTCTTTATTCATTCCCATCCAATCAAAAAGTTTTTTTCTTTTATTGGATGTGGATGGTTTTGTTTTTTGATGAATCGTGAGAGGATAAATATCTTTATTATCCCATTTTTGATAATTCTGAGTTCCAGCTTTAGTATTTTGATTAATCTTGGTACCAATATGCATATTAGTCCAGATATCAATATCGATATTTTTTCTAAAACAAAACCGGAGAATTCTACAATCAAAATATTTTCTATCCAAATTTTTTTCTCCATATAGACTAGATTCTTCTCCTAGATAATCACTAATATCTATACCTACTAGTGCATAAAATGATTCGGGTTTCTGTGTTTTCTGTGTATTGAAATTATATGGAATTTTGGGGTCTCTGTTTACTTGTAATGGCGATGCATAAATATATGAGTCCCCTCCATCCTCATAATTCATATATTTATGTGCTAGAAGATCATATTTGTAGTTTTTTTTTAATTTTTCTTTTTGTCCTGTCCATGAGTCTATTCCGTAATCATTTTGTTTCACGTAATGAATTAATTGGTTTTTTTTATATGAATCCAATATTATTGAGTCTTTTTTTTGAATTGTACAACGTTGATTGACTCTATTTCTCCATTTTTGTGGTACTAATCGAGACCATTGAGTTTGAGATAAATTGTATTGATAATGACTCTTTAACCAGTTTTTCCATTCATTTATTCCAGACTTATCAACTTTCTTATGCTTTGGTTTGTAATCAAAAAGTCCTCGTGTCCCACAATAATCCTTGATTCTATCTTTAAGAAAAAGATGGGTCCCGTGATATTGAAATACAGATCTCAAGTAATACTTGTTATTAACTTGAACTTGTGACAATGTGTAAAATACATATGCTTGTGACAAAGAGGATAAGTCACAAGAAATTTTTGAATTCTTATTACTAATATTAGAAAGCGACTTTTGCATCGTCGAAATAAAGTGAATTGTATTTTGATTTGTTTGATCAATCCCTTCTTGATTTGTTTCATCGTGGTAAAAGAATTTATTGATCATTTTTTTTGTTGATTCAAGGAAAAGCTGTGCATTGGTCCTAAGACTGTTAATGGTACATAGAAGGATATCGCTGTATATTCTTTCAATGAAATATTTGAGAAAGTAATAGAATTTGCGTATTAATCGGGTACTTTTTCTTTTGAATATTTGCCAAATAGGTTTTTGCAATTCTGAATTTTTATCAGCACAATTTGTCTTATTAGGGCTAATACTTATACCCGGAGTTACAACTATTTTTTTCTTGTCTTTTGTGATTTGTTCTATTTGATTTCTGATTGTGGTTGTCCTATCAGCAAGATCCTTTACTTTTTTCTCTATAAGTGAATGTTTTGTCCAATTCGTGGATCGAATTCGAATGGTTGATTCGTCGGTAGTCTTATTACTGATTATAGAATCTTTTCTATTTTCGTTCGATTCATATACTTTTACTTTCCCGAATCCAAATAAGAAAATTGGGTTTATTTTTTCAAGTTCTTTCATTATTCGTTTTATAACTAGAACTATTTTGTTAACCCATCTTGTTTTTTCTTTTGAAATCTTTAAAAACCATTTTCTCGTTTTTTTAGAAACTCTTAGAACTAGAGAAAGAGAAAATGTTTTTTCCAGTTTTCTAATTTTATTATTTAGCTCTTTCCAAATAGGTTGAAAAAAAGAAGGTTGTTTTCGAGGAGAACCGAAGGGGAGTTCCGCTTCTCTTCCCCAGACTGTTAAAAAACAAAAATTGTTTTTTTTTCCTTTTTTTTTCATTGTATCTCTATGATGGGGTCGTACTTTAGATTTTCGCCAAGGTTTCAGACGGAAAGGAAATAGAATTTTTATCTGAATACCATCCGTTAACCAATCTTTTGGAAATTCTGTTTCGGATAATTGAACACCATTATATGTGCATTTAACATGCATTTCTCTATTCCAATCTTTCAAATCCTCGTACCACTCAGGGAATTGGAATAATAACATACGGCCAACATTTTTCGCTATTATCAAGGAAGGCAATACAATGTATTTTCTAAGAATCGATTGGGTTACTAACATCGAACCCCTTATTGCTTGAGCAAATATAATGCTATCCCAAGTTTCTGATATTGTTATACGTTCATTTTCCTCTTTCTTTTCCTTGTTTTTCTCTCTTTCTTTTGTCTCTTCCTCCTCAGAATCGGAAATTTGAAATTCCGATTCTCTACCCACCCAACCCCTAAAAACGAGATTCATCATTTCGGAGATATCAAAAGAGAAAAAGAATGTTTTGTCTATTTGATCCAAAAAAAGTGGCGAATGCACATTTGCTTGAAACATTTCCCAAATAACTGTTTTACGTCTTTGAGCACGCATGGATCCTTTGATTAGATCCCGACGAAAATCCGATTGTTGTGAGTAACGTATCAAAGCCACCTCTTCCGCTTGATCACTATCACTAGTATTACTAATAGCGTTGGTAGTTTCCTCTTTATCAGTATAAATTACAACACGTTTGGCTTTTCTTGAACGAATTTCATGATCTTCCATTGATTCTTCTTCATTTTCTTCCTCTTGTTCTTCCAAATCATCGGTCAATTTGTATGACCATCGAGGAACCTCTTTTCTGATTTCTTCTATTCCAGGAAAAATCAATTTATTATTTTGATTTCTAATTGTTTGATCATTGTAATCAGTTGTAACTACATCGAATATCAATTGCAAACATTTTGCTTGCTTTTCTGAATCCATTCTTTTTTCTTCTGCCAATAAAGACAATTTTTTCAAATTAAGACTGGGGGGGTATTCCAAGGGGACTTCGCCGATTGAGGTTGAGGAATGACCACTATTTGTCGATAAAAATTCTCCATCAAAGAGATTCTTTTGATATTCAAATTCTTTTTTGGGGGAATCATTAGGAAGTAGACCATGAATTTTATTTATCCAGACTATTTCTATGGACTCCTCTGCATCTGTAGAAGTTATTAAATCATCCCTGATTGAACGTGAATCTAATTTTGTGATTT